GTAATACTTTAAAAAGTGTTCTGAGTGAGTTATTTAAGCTCCACGCCTTTTTCCGTTGAATTAAAATTCATTCAAGTAGAGCGTACTAAGGTCAATTATTTTATTTGTAGCAAACAAGTGGTTAGCTTGTCGGAATTAAAGTAAATAAGAATGGAATTTTCTTTGGTTGGTGACCTAAGATCTAATTGTAGAAAGAAGCAAAAGTTGCGGATAACTCTTTTTTTTTTACCTAGATTTCCGATTACTAATTAAGAAGTCTTTATCAAGAAGATAAAAGCGTGAGTTCTTCCTTTCGTGAAATTAGGCAAATAAAACGAATTTCGCCTTACGTAGATAATCAAATATAGAAAAGATAGATATATAGTTATAGTTTTTTATCTTTCTGCATTGCCCGAAAATATAATTTTCACTAAAAATACCGGTTGTGTCGCATTCTAGCAAATCTTTCGATAATTTGTAAGAAACCTTTTAAAATTAAAAGACAAGAACAAAACACAAAGAAATTAAGAAAAATAATATAATCAAAGTTGATTATCATACGTATCTTTCGTGTAGAAAGATGAATAAGTTCATTTATTTAGTTCTACATTCCTTGGACTTAGTATATATACTCACTTATATATATAGATATTTATTTTATATATATTTATTTTTTATAATTTTCAAATTAAATTTATTAATAAAGACCAATTCATAATAATTACAATTTTGAATTATAATTATTATAAAATATGATATAAAAAAATAATAACAGGTGCAAATAGTAAATCGAGGTACCCCATTTTATGACAACTTTCACTTTTCCCTCTATTTTTGTGCCTTTAGTAGGCCTAGTATTTCCGGCAATTGCAATGGCTTCTTTATTTCTTTATGTTCAAAAAAACAAGATTGTTTAGATCTGAGGGGACCCAATCTCATCTGTTTTTTTTGAACTTCTACTTGCTAGCATAACACAGATATTTATTTCTTTCGGGAAATGGAAATATGGTATGACATGTGATTTCTAAAGGAAAAAGCTATTATGCCTGCAGAAAATGATCTATGGGTAAATAAATTCCAGCTAGTTTCAAATAGAGCAGGATCGTTGGATACCTAAAGTTGGTGGATCTATCTGTATATCAATATGTATATTGGGATCAAGGGTATGTTATTAGTTTAGATCTAACCAATTTGATAAATTACTCCTAAGGGTTCACATCAACTAGCACTAGTTTGATGTGAACTAGTGCTAGTTTGATGAAAGTTCCTTCGGAAACAAAAAAAGTCAAAATATTTTGGGGTATTCTCTCAATTCCAATAAAATTTAATCGGATCAAGTATGAGTTGGCGATCAGAACATATATGGATAGAACTTATAACGGGGTCTCGAAAACTAAGTAATTTTTGCTGGGCCCTTATCGTTTTTTTAGGTTCAGTAGGATTTTTATTGGTTGGAACTTCCAGTTATCTTGGTAGAAATTTGATATCTTTTGTTCCGGCTCAGCAAATTGTTTTTTTTCCACAAGGGCTCGTGATGTCTTTCTACGGGATCGCAGGTCTCTTTATTAGTTCCTATTTGTGGTGCACAATTTCCTGGAATGTAGGTAGTGGTTATGATCGATTCGATAGAAAGGAAGGAATAGTGTGTATTTTTCGTTGGGGATTTCCTGGAAAAAATCGTCGCATATTCCTCCGATTCCGTATAAAAGATATTCAGTCCGTTAGAATAGAAGTTAAAGAGGGTATTTATAATCGTCGTATCCTTTATATGGACATCAGAGGCCGGGGAGCTATTCCGTTGACCCGTACTGATGAGAATTTTACTTCACGGGAAATTGAACAAAAAGCCGCTGAATTGGCCTATTTTTTGCGCGTACCAATTGAAGTCTTTTGAGAAAAGGAAATGGGCTGAAGAATGAATGCTTTCTCAGCAGGAGGGAAAAATGCAAAAATCCTGTTTTTTCTATAACAGAATTTAACTGACGTTTCGTCAAAACGTTCATTCGAGCCAAAGCCGATGTATATGGAAAAACCATAAAACAAAACTCCCTCTTTTGTGGTTTTTTATGCGTATCCAAATCCATGCAACTCAATTCAAACAAGTAACAAATTGAACTACTAGATTCAATTCATCGGATATATCAAACGATTTCGAAAGAAATAAATTGATCTTTTTTCAATATTTGTTGGAATTGATACTTTAAATCCTATCGTGTAAATTATTTCTGTCAATCGATCCTTTATTTATCCTTTCTTTTGTGTTCCATTACTAATACTAACCAATAATGGGTTTTCTTAATAATGATAACTGGCCCGTTTCTGTCTTGTTTTACCACTCATTTTTTTATTATCACAATATCTTTCTCTCAATTATTCTATTCTTGGATATGGGTAATCATTGGAATTTTTTCAAAATATTGTATATTTTGATAGAAAAGGAATTCTTTCGTCTCAAAATATCAATAATTCAACAATATTCATTTCTTAAAGTGTCTCCTTTCGGCCATTCATCGAAAGGAGACACTTTAAGGAATTTGATGAATTGAGAGATCTGGAAACAATATTTTTGTATTCTTTCTAGATTCACACAAAATAACAAATAAAATAGATTCATAGGTTTGATACCTTGTCTAGAACTCATGGGTAAAAGAAAAGAAATATTCGATCACATAGAGTCGACGAATGAAGTGGGTTAATTAATAATTCGCAGACGAAAAATGGAAAAAAAGAAAGCATTCATTCCTCTTTTGTATCTTGCATCTATAGTGTTTTTGTCCTGTTGGATTTCTCTCTCATCCTTTACTAAAAGTATAGAATCTTGGGTTACTAATTGGTCGACTACTGATCAATCCGAAATCTTTTTGAATGATATTCAAGAAAAAAGTATTTTAGAAAAGTTAATAGAATTAGAGGAAATCCTCTTCTTGGACGAACTGATCAAGGAATACTCGGAGATACATCTACAAAAGCTTCCTATAGGAATCCACAAAGAAACGATCCAATTAATCAAGATACACAATGAGGATCGTATCCATATGATTTTGCACTTCTCGACAAATATAATCTGTTTTGCTATTCTAAGCGTCTATTCTATTTTAGGTAATGAAGAACTTGTTATTCTTAACTCTTGGGCTCAGGAATTCCTATATAACGTAAGCGATACAGTAAAAGCTTTTTTGATTCTTTTATTAACGGATTTATGTATCGGATTTCATTCACCCCACGGTTGGGAATTAATGATTGGTTCTGTCTACAAGGATTTTGGATTTGTTCATAATGATCAAATCATATCAGGTCTTGTTTCCACTTTTCCAGTTATTCTCGATACTATTTTAAAATATTGGATTTTCCGTTATTTAAATCGTGTATCTCCGTCACTTGTAGTTATTTATCATTCAATGAATGATTGATAAATGATCCACCGATATAAATCTAATCAAATTAGAATGTTTCTTAATGTGTAGTTCTACATAAGCATTAAAAACTTTCTACCCGGGGGATTTTCATCCTATAGCATTCCAGTAAAATGATTCCAGTAAATAGCAGAATCGTGGAATAGGGAACTATACGAGCGACCTACCCAATTTATTGTAGAAATTTTCGGATCAATGATTAGACCATGCAAACTAGAAATACTTTTTCTCGGATAAAGGAAGAGATTACTCGATCTATTTCGGTATCGCTCATGATATATATCATGACTCGAACATCCATTTCAAGTGCATATCCCGTTTTTGCGCAGCAGGGTTATGAAAATCCACGAGAAGCGACTGGGCGTATTGTATGTGCCAATTGCCATTTAGCTAATAAGCCCGTCGATATTGAGGTACCACAAGCGGTACTTCCTGATACTGTATTTGAAGCAGTTGTTCGAATTCCTTATGATAAGCAAGTGAAACAAGTTCTTGCTAATGGTAAGAAAGGGGGTTTGAATGTGGGGGCTGTTCTTATTTTACCGGAGGGGTTTGAATTAGCTCCTTCCGATCGTATTTCTCCCAAGATGAAAGAAAAGATAGGCAATTTGTCTTTTCAGAGCTACCGCCCTAATCAAAAAAATATTCTTGTGATAGGGCCTGTCCCTGGTCAGAAATATAGCGAAATCACCTTTCCTATTCTTTCCCCCGACCCCGCTACTAAGAAGGATGTTCACTTCTTAAAATATCCTATGTACGTAGGGGGAAATAGGGGAAGGGGTCAGATTTATCCCGACGGAAGCAAGAGTAACAATACAGTTTATAATGCTACAGGGGCGGGTATAGTAAGTAAAATCATACGAAAAGAAAAGGGGGGATATGAAATAACCATAACAGATCCGTCGGATGGAAGTCAAGTGGTTGATATTATCCCTCCTGGACCAGAACTTCTTGTTTCTGAAGGTGAATCCATCAGATTTGATCAACCATTAACGAGTAATCCTAATGTGGGTGGATTTGGTCAGGGAGATGCAGAAATAGTACTTCAAGATCCATTACGCGTCCAGGGTCTTTTATTCTTCTTGGCATCTGTTAGTTTGGCACAAATCTTTTTGGTTCTTAAAAAGAAACAGTTCGAGAAGGTTCAATTGGCCGAAATTAATTTCTAGACTCGCCGATTTATCGACATCAAGTTCGTAAAAAGAAACAAATTATTGTTGTCGATTATGTATCATCAAAAAAAAAACTTAAATTCTGAAAAACCTTTTATTTACTTGTTCTTGTTTATACTTTCTTGTTTATACTCTTTTTCTACGAGCTTCGCGGGGAATCCCTTGTACCGCATTCCTAGTCATATCATATATAGGTAGATCTTTTTTGGAGGAGACTATTTTATTTGACTTTACCACCGCTTTCTTTGTTTTTTTTAGTCAAATTGAATTGGTACAACTATGTTACTATTGCCGGATTTCAATTATCAATCTTATTCTATTTCAAATAGAATAAGATTGGGATAGATAGTCGCATAAGTAAGCGCGGAACTAAAAATTATAAATATGGGCAACAAATAATTCTAGGAGGGATTATTTGTCTTCCTATTCTTCGACA